TGAGAAATAAAATAATAGAACCCCGATAGAAGAAAAAACGAAAACCGTTTCATTGTTTTTATCTTCAAAAAAAAATAAGTCATTCTAATTCTTAATTCTATAGGGTTGAATAAAAATTTCATTTATCTTTTGGAAGAATTGCTATGCTTAGTGTGCGACTCGTTGGTTTTTCTTTAGGGTTGGGATTAAAAAAACAATAAACATACCAGCGGGGTCCCTAACTAATAACAACTAGAGAACTAATAACCAGCTCATTGCTTCGTATTATCGAGATCCGAGAAATCAGTCACTATATGCAGTCACTATATGATTGACACTTCATATAGTTGTAGCAACTACATTATTGATTTCTATCAAATAAAATGGATTTCTATCAAATAAAAAAAGAAAACGCAATCTAATTATGTATTGTGAATCACAATAGAATAGAAGAATGCCGATAAATGGAAGGGTGAGAGAAAGATATCAGTAAAATATCAATGATATAGGATTCCAATATGTATGGCCTACGAATCATCTCATAAAAAAAGAAAAAGCAGTGTAAGAAAGCATTAAATTCCATTTATATGGATAAAAATTCGATCAATCATCCAGTTCATAGGATAGGAGAACTCAAATAAATAGAGAGCCTAAAGTCAATAGAGACTGGGAAGATTGACTCGGAAATGAATTTCATTAACATTGAAAGCTCCACTGCATAATTCAGGCCTAGCCATTAATAGAGAAGCAGTGGGAACGACGGAACCTGTGACTGCAGAGGATTTATTTGTAAATAGAATCCTAATGATTCATTGGGTGGGATGGCGAAACCAACCGGGAGCCAATTCATTTTTCTGCGAGGTCGTGGATTTACCTTACGAATGAGGCGTAAAAAAGAGTTAATATTCGCCCGCGAAGAATAGCTTATTGGATTGCCCGATTTTTTGTTCGGCCGAGCCAATTCGATAAAAGGTTAAAACAAACAAAACAAGGATTCGATATAAAAATGAAAGAGATTATTCTATAAATCGAACCAGACGTCTTATAAAAGTCTATGTCTATCTGTATGTACATACAGACTCTCTATTTTCAGATGTATAACAAATAAAAAAATGTAAGTAAATCAAAAAATAGCAGGATTTAGCGTCTTATTGATTAAATAGAAGAAATACAATCGAGCATTTTGCTCGCGAGGAGCTGGATGAGAAGAAACTCTCATGTCCAGTTCTGCAGTAGAGATGGGGTTGGAAAAATACCCGTCAACTATAACCCAAAAAGAACCAGATTCCGTAAACAACATAGAGGAAGGATGAAGGGAATATCTTATCGAGGCAATCGTATTTGTTTCGGTAGATACGCTCTTCAAGCACTTGAATCCGCTTGGATTACATCTAGACAAATAGAAGCAGGCCGACGGGCTATGGCACGGTATGCGCGTCGCGGGGGAAAAATATGGGTACGTATATTTCCCGATAAGCCCGTTACAGTAAGACCCGCAGAAACCCGTATGGGTTCGGGTAAAGGATCCCCTGAATATTGGGTATCCGTCGTTAAACCGGGCCGAATACTTTATGAGATCGGGGGAATATCAGAAACTGTAGCTAGAGCCGCGATTTCAATAGCTGCGTCAAAAATGCCTATACAAACTCAATTCGTTATTGCAGGATAAGGCTGTTGAAACAAAAAAAATAGTGAAGAAAAACGAGAATTACTTTCTTTTTTTTTTTCAAATTTCTATTTCTGGACAAAAAATATTTCTTTCTTTTTTCCTGCGCCCCTTGCATCAAAATAACAGATAAAACAAATTATATGATTCAAACTCAAACCTATTTGAATGTAGCGGACAACAGCGGAGCTCGAGAATTGATGTGTATTCGAATCTTAGGAGCTAGTAATCGGCGATATGCTAATATTGGTGATATTATTGTTGCTGTAATCAAAGAAGCGGTGCCAAATATGCCTCTAGAAAGATCCGAAGTAATTCGGGCTGTGATTGTACGTACATGTAAAGAACTTAAACGTGACAACGGTATGATAATACGATATGATGACAACGCAGCAGTTGTCATTGATCAAGAAGGAAATCCAAAAGGAACCCGAGTTTTTGGAGCGATCGCTCGGGAATTGAGACAATTGAATTTTACTAAGATAGTTTCATTAGCTCCTGAGGTATTATAAATACTAGTCGATGAGATCATGATATATAATCAAGTAGGATATCTAAAATGGATCAATTATGGAAATGATGTCTCATGCATATCCCCTTCTCACGCGTACCCCTTCACTTTTCCCCTTATTTATTCTTTCTTTATTCATTCTTTAAAAATTCTTTAAAAAATAATCAAAAGGGAATAAAAAAAAAAAAGAAAACATGTTGATTATATTTTAAATAAGAGGCAATAATAATTCTAGTTTGTCATGGGTAGGGACACTATTGCTGATATAATAACTTCGATAAGAAATGCTCATATGGATAAAAAAGGAACGGTTCGAATAGCATCTACAAATATGACCGAAAACATAGTTAGAATACTTTTACGAGAGGGCTTTATTGAAAACGTTAGGAAACATCGAGAAAATCGGAAAAATTTCTTGGTTTCAACCCTACGACATAGAAGGAATAGGAAAGGAACATCTAGAACTATTTTAAATTTAAAGCGTATCAGCCGGCCGGGTTTACGAATCTATTCCAACTATCAAAAAATACCTAGAATTTTAGGCGGAATGGGAATTGTCATTCTTTCTACGTCTCGAGGGGTAATGACAGATCGTGAAGCTCGGCTAGAAGGCATTGGAGGAGAAATTTTGTGTTATATATGGTAATCCCTCTGCTCAGGTGTCTGAATTGGATCCGCAACTTCCGATTTCTGAAAAGGGGAAGAAGGGCTAGTTGTCTAATATTACCCCTCCTCCATTAGTTGATACTTCAAGGAGGTTGCCTGGAATGAAAGAACAAAAATTGATTCATGAAGGTTTAATTACTGAATCACTTCCCAATGGTATGTTCCGGGTTCGTTTAGATAATGAGGATTTAATCCTAGGTTATGTTTCAGGGAGAATCCGGCGCAGTTTTATACGGATACTGCCAGGGGATAGAGTCAAAATCGAAGTAAGTCGTTATGATTCAACCAGAGGACGTATAATTTATAGACTTCGCAACAAAGATTCGAACGATTAGGCACCCTTTTAAATATTTCTTTCGTGGGCGTGGGGATCCGATTCGAGTTCCAAATTTCAAGAGACTTATTTTCTTCCAAAGAATCGATTCGGAATTAAGGTAAGGAAAAAAAAATATGAAAATAAGAGCCTCCGTTCGTAAAATTTGTGAAAAATGTCGTTTGATTCGTAGACGTGGACGAATTTTAGTAATTTGTTCCAACCCGAGACATAAACAGAGACAAGGATAATCTTTCTAAAAGGGACTCTTCAAGGAATCCGATGTACAAATACAAATAAAGTATTCGCTTTAATATGAAATGGATATATCCGTATATTTCTGACTCATACTTAATAAGATAAGATGAAAAAATATATATATGACAAAACCTATACCAAGGATTGGTTCACGTAGAAGTGGGCGTATTGGTTCACGTAAGGCTGGACGTAGAATACCAAAAGGGGTTATTCATGTTCAAGCGAGTTTTAACAATACCATTGTGACTGTTACAGATGTACGAGGTCGAGTCGTTTCTTGGTCCTCCGCCGGTACTTGTGGATTCAAGGGTACCAGAAGAGGGACACCTTTTGCAGCCCAAACCGCTGCGGGAAATGCTATTCGTACAGTAGTAGATCAGGGTATGCAACGAGCAGAAGTCATGATAAAAGGTCCTGGTCTCGGAAGAGATGCAGCATTGCGGGCCATTCGCAGAAGTGGTCTACTTTTAAGTTTCGTACGTGATGTAACCCCAATGCCACATAATGGATGTAGGCCCCCTAAAAAAAGGCGTGTGTAGAAATCAGAATTAAACAGATTTCAAGAGAAATAAATAATGATTCAAAAATCAGATCAATAATATTAGCATGGTTCGAGAGGAAATAGCAGTAGCCACCGGCGCACCGCGGTGGAAGTGCGTTGAATCAAGAATAGACAGTAAGCGCCTTTATTATAGCCGTTTCATTCTGTCCCCGCTTATGAAAGGTCAAGCAGATATGATAGGTATCGCGATGCGAAGAGCTTTACTTGGAGAAATAGAAGGAACATGTATTACACGTGTAAAATCTGAGAAGGTGCCTCATGAATTTTCAACGATAGTCGGTATTGAAGAATCAGTACATGAAATTGTAATGAATTTGAAAGAAATTGTATTGAGAAGTAATCTGTATGGAACTCTCGACGCATCTATTTGCGTCAGGGGTCCTAGATATGTAACTGCTCAAGATATCATTTTACCACCTTCTGTCGAAATAGTTGATGCTACGCAGCATATAGCTAACCTGACGGAACGGGTTGATTTGTGTATTAAATTACAAATTGAGAGAGATCGCGGATATAGTATGAAAACCCCTAATAACGACGAAGATGGAAGTTATTCGATAGATGCAGTATTCATGCCTGTTCGAAATGCAAATCATAGTGTTCATTCTTACGGAAATGGGAATGAAAAACAAGAGATACTCTTTCTAGAAATATGGACAAATGGAAGTTTAACTCCTAAGGAAGCACTTTATGAAGCTTCCCGCAATTTGATTGATTTATTTATTCCCTTTCTACATGCGGAAGAGCGGGAAATCCATTTAGAGGACAGTGCAAACGGGGTCCCTTTAGCTCTTTTTACCTTTCATGATGAATTCGCTATCGCTAATATAAGGAAAAACAAAAAAAAAATGGCGTTGAAATGTATTTTTATTGATCAATCAGAATTGCCTTCCAAGACCTATAACTGTCTTAAAAAGTCCAATATACATACATTATTGGACCTTTTGAATAACAGTCAAGAAGATCTTCTAAAAATTGAACATTTTTGCATGGAAGATGTGAAACGGATATTGGACATTCTACAGAAACATTTCGGATTTGATTT